TTCATATACTATATATCTATACACATGAAATAATATCTACATAAAATCGAGTTTGATTTGTATATATTATGTATATTATATATGTTAAGTTCTTACTCTTCCTGTCCTGTTCTTTGGAAAGATCGAACACATGATGTTCCCTTCGATCTATTTCTTGATTTCCCCATGAATCATATGCTTATGACAATAGCGACAAAATTTTTTCAATTCTAATCGACTGGGTGTATTGTGGCGATTCTTTTGAGTAATATATCTAGAAATGCCCCGCGATTCCTTATTGACACTATTTCGGACACAACTGGTACATTCCAAAATAACTCTGACTCTGACATCTTTACCCTTGGCCATGAACCTCCTTTAGATTTTGTATCGACTTAACTTAAGTCTTCTATTTTCGATTCGAACCGAAGAAGAAGAAAAAAAATCAATAGAAGTTACTAATTATAAATTCCATTTCTAAACATTTCGTTGTAATTCTTCTTATTATCTTATCTAATTAATTTATTATCTAATTAATAGAATATGTATTAATATAGTATATATTAAGTTAAGTAATACAAAATAGAATAATAATTAAGTAATACAATTTTTTTCTAACTATCAATTATTTCTATCCTAAATCCCAATATTTCATTTAAGTATCTTCTTTCTATGCTATGATTTTGTGGAGCCTGCCCTAGATTGGATACACATTTGAATTTTTTTTCTGTTTTCCCAAATTCTATCTTGGATCTACCGGATTTTTTATGAGGTTCAATACACTTTTTCTTTCTCTTTCCTTACGATCCTAAAGAATTGAAAGGGAGAGGCGAAATTTTAGTTACGTCATGTGGAATTCGATTTCTGCATTTCTTCGCATATCAATAACTAGAATGAAAAAAAGGGGAATGACAGGGCATCTGGGAATAAACGATTAATTTCTATCAATAGACCCGCTAAAGACCCAAACCATAGAGTAGTTAACACAGGTGCCACGGAGAGATATGTTTTTAGATCTCGCATTGAAAATCCTCCTTCTTTATTGTAATACATATATTGTCAGATGCTGTAGTTCAAGATCATTTTTATTTATTTTTACGCGGATTTCCTAACTAAAATGGATATGTACAATGAACCAATAGATGAGATTTTCCTGTCACTAAAAAAGAAAAAGATGACCCCTTCTTCCTGAGCATTACGGATAAATATTCATTCTTTTTTATACGTTAGGTTGGGTTTCAGATGTATATAATTCTTTTATTATATGAAACCAAAAACAAGAAATGACAAGAAAGTTCTATGTTCTATATAGATAGAGGAGAAAATAAAGATGTGGAAAACAAGACAGGTATTTTGTACAATGACACTGTACAACAATTTTTAAAAGGGATGTAGCGCAGCTTGGTAGCGCGTTTGTTTTGGGTACAAAATGTCACGGGTTCAAATCCTGTCATCCCTACCTATTACTTTTCCTATGGGCAGTAACGAGAGATTAATTGAGATCGATTAAAATGGGGCATAATCTTTCATTTTTTGATACTATATGTATGCGAGATGTGTTAGAAGTTAAGTAGAAAAAAAAATTTCTTTGAAAGCGCTCTTAGTTCAGTTCGGTAGAACGCGGGTCTCCAAAACCCGATGTCGTAGGTTCAAATCCTACAGAGCGTGATTCCGTCTATCTTATGTATGTCGAATCACAATAAAATAACTTAACAAAACAAAGTTTAATTGCAACTGGAATTTGACCTCCTCCCTGTAGGAGGTCAATCAAAAAAAGAAATGTTACTCAATCAAAGGTCCAACTGATCACCACGTCTGTATTGTAAATATGCAGTCACAAATAATCCTGCCAAAGTAATAGGAATTAGACCTAAGACGATTCCAAATAGAAAAACTTCAATCATTTCGGTTTGTTTGAGGGGATAAAAAAAAGGGGTAAGATCTATCCCTAAATATTAATCTGAATTATCCGTGAATCTCAATGACCAAGAAATAAAATTGGCAATTGGTGCGGGAAAGGACCATAGAATATCGGGAATTCCCGAAAAAATATTTTTCTGAATTATTTATTCAATTCATTTTCAAATAAGTCGTATCTTGTTCAAACCAATAAATAGAGCTGGGGTTATAGTTAAAGCAGCCAGTAGAAAACCGAAATAACTAGTTATAGTAAGCATGAAAGGGCTTTATTAGATATGTTCTTTTTTCTACATATGTTGATAAAACATTTACCTAAGTTTCCATTTTTCCCAGATACGAGGGTAATAAAAACCAATTTAGAGAATTAGTTTAGTTCCAATGGAAAATTCATGATTTATCGGTCATTATAGATAATACTAAAAAAAAAAGATAGAGTGACATAACATAGGTAGAAAAAAAAATTGATTCATCAGATGTGACATCGACCGATCCTGTGATTCCGAATCAACAGATTCATTGTGCAATTTTTGAGTTGAGTAAATTTGAGTTGAGTAAAGTAATAGTAATAAGAACTGTGTCGTGTAACTTCATTCGAAGATGA